TTCGCCCCTAATCCCATAGATAACTCGTGGAGATTTCTTATTTTTAACAAACTGTTGGTAATATTTTTTAGTTTATGTAAATAGATAGACCAGATAGCGTGCATCCAGTAGGAATTGAACCTACGACTTCGCCAATTATGAGTTGGGCGCTTTAACCACTTAGCCATGGATGCTTAATGAGGACCACATAGGATTTGGAAAATGTTCTAATTTCTAATATAAAAAAATCGAAATCGTTGCAATTTAGTAATCAGCATTTTTGAATTGACAAAAATATACAGAATTCAACATGTCTGCAGAATGTGTAGTGTAAAAGAAACATATAAGGAAAAAAATTTCATAGTCATCGAAATCCATACATAACTGGTATCATAATAAAGACTAAACACGTTTGAATTTCAAAAATAAATATTTTAAAATATAAAATCTAATTAAAGTAAAAGAAACTAAAAAAACTCGGGAGGTTTACACAGGCATGAAAAAACAAAATCGCAAATTTGGTATTTTCGAATTGAGAGAGATCAATAAGTCTAAATCATGGACCCAATTTTATTCAGTGGGATCCTTCATTCACATTTTTTTCCGCCAAGAGCGGTTTTTAAAACTCTTTGATCCGCGTCTCCTACTTTCACGCAATTTACCGGGTTCAACAAGAAATCCATATTTCACCATCAAGGGAGTCATAGTAGTTGTAGTCGGGATCCTTATATATCGCATGAACACTCAAAATATGGTTGAACGAAAAAACCTCTATTTTAAAAGATTTTTTCCTCTATCATTTACTGACACTAGTGATCAAGCCCGTGGATTAACTAAAATGAGTATGTTGCTCCTTTCTTTTCCAAAAGGAAAAACTCTATTTGAAAATTATTTACTGAAACCGACAGAAAAGACTCAGGTTCTGCCAATAACAAAAGTGCGGTGGAGGAACTTGATCGAGAATCGTAGTTTTCATGAAATGGTTGCCGGAATTGATATCTTATTCAAAGAAAAGGCGCTACAATCTCTTGAGTTTCCGTTTGTATATTATCTAGATGATGATAGGCCCGAATCCTATTTTTTTTTTAGTAATATGAGGGATCGGTTTTTTAGCACGGGGCGGAATATATGGTCAAATCTTCAGTCTGCTTCCACAAGATCAAGATCGCATTTTGTTCAAGGAAAGATTTCGAGTAAACTCAAAAGATCCTCTGATCCACCCATAGACCTTTTTGAGTCCCTTCAGAATGAGGATTCGGAATATTCTGGATTGATTCATCAAAAAAATATTCAACAACGAAAAGAACGAGCAAGTTCTTGGGATCCTTCCTTTCTTGAAACGGAACGCGAGAAAGAGCGGTCTCCGGAAAAAATGGAACATTTTCGGACAAGATTCCTTGGTTCTTTTTGCTCGGAGAGATGTTCAGAACTATATATAACGTCGACTCCGATTGAGAGGGCCCCTTCCTTTGCGAAGAAACCTCTTTGTTTTGTCCGGCGAGCGGAAAAGAAAGAAATACTTGATTTATTCAAAATCATTCTTTATTTACAAAAGACTGTCTCAATTCATTCTATTTCATCAGATCCGGCCAAAAAAAATCTATTCTTTAGTTTAGTTCAGCGATTCTATTTGAAAGTCGAAGAGATCTTGCAAGGAAGAGCAGATCTATGGACTCTAGTAATAAGCGAACCAGATATGGTGTATCAGAAGGAATTTTCTTTTTATCTTAATAATGATTTGGGATTAGATCAACCAAAATTATTGAATGAGATATTAAACGATAGGGCTGAATTAAAGGAGACTCATTCTTTTTTTAGTAAAAATCGAATGAAATCGATTCGGCAATATCAATGCATTCAAAACGACTCTAGTCTAAGAGATCTATTCAATAGATCCCATCGGAATCAAATTCCAAGAGAACAAAAAGGAACAGCTCTTCTCAATTATCGAACTCGAATGAACTATAAAATCAAAAAAGATTCTACCTATCGATACAAATGGTCGAATAGCATAATGAGTTTACAGGAACAGTTTGAACATTTCCTTTCTGAGCAGAAAAAGTTTTTTCAAGTCCAAAAGAGTCGTTTTGAAGGCACGTTTCAAGTCATGCAAGTGAAGTGTGGTGAATTACGTGTTTTTTTTATTCGATTTCCTGGTAAATTACGTGTTTATATTATTCAATTAAGTGTTTCTATTCTTGAAAAATGGATTTATTGGTCTGAGGTTCGTAAGTACATAGAGAAAAAAGTACAAAAAAGGGTATATAAGTTAATTCCTTATCTGTTGGACAAACTTTCCAAGGCAGTTCGATCCTTCTTTTCGCCACATTCGCTTGTTGGCTTGTTTACTAAGATATTTGGTTTTGCGACTAAATTTATTTTCTTTTGGGCTAATTTACCTCTTTTTTACTGTGTAAGTTTCGGGAATACCCCGATTCAGAGATCCGAAATTTCTATCTATGAGTTGCAAGGGCCAACTCATAAACTTTGTAATCAGTTGTTAGAATCGATAGGATTTAAAATGGTTCATTTAAAAAGACTGAACCCCATTTTGGTGGAAAAGTCGAGTCCTTCCAACTTCGTAGTAAATGGAGCAATAACATCACCTAATAAGCTACCAATTGACTCATTACATACTCGAACCAAATCTTTCTATAAAAAGGATTCCGATTTTTTAAAAATCTTCCACGATCAAGAAAATTGGTTGAACCCCGCGAATCAATTTCAAAGAAGTTCATTAATATATTCTTTTTATAAAGCAAATAGACTTCGATTCTTGAATAATCCGGACTGCTTTTGGTTCGATTGTAAGACAAGATTTCCATTTTCTGTGGAAAGGACTTGGAATACTCATTTCAATTTTCTTTATGGACAATTTCTGAATAGCTTGTTCCTTGGTAATAAAATAGTTTCTTGGTGTGTGGGTAAAAAGCATATAGGTACTATGGAGGCACAAGTAGATCTAAAATGGATCTCTCAGGATTTTCACTCCGATCCAGTCCTTGGTAGAACTATTTATTCGATCATAGATACTTCTGCAACACCTCTAACAGAGACACAAATAGTCAATTTGGAAAGAACTTCGTGTCAACCTTTTTTAGATCTGAATGTGAATCTATCTGATTCTGAAACAAAAAAATTTTATGAGCTTCCCAATTTTATTTCAAAGATGGGTTTGAGTCATAGTCCCTATTCAGAATCTATTCATTTTGATCGAAAAGAAAAAGGAAAAAATTTTCAAAGAGATAGTTTTTTTTCGATTTTATCAGAAAAATGGAATTTATTTGAAAGATATCTGCCAAGCTTTTTTACTTTAGCAGGGTACAAATATATAAATCTGATATTTTCAGACCTAGTGTCAAGGGTTTTGGCTTTATCATGGCGAAGTCTTGAGATCAAATTAGGGAAAATGCCAGTTTTTATAACAATCGAGAGCTTGAGGCGGGGGTGGTTCAATAACTTCATTCTGGGCATAGAAATAATTCATCGAAATACTTCGGTAAAGATGTTCTATTTCAAAACTTTCTTTGTGATTTTTGTTGGGTATCTCATTACTATGCATCTTTTCTTTGTTTCGCGAGCGTTTATTAAGTTATATAAAAAATTAAAAAGTTTAAACTCTTTTATGAGTTCCTCATCTAGGATTGAGGTTCAAAAACTTTTAGATAAGTATCCTATGTCTGAACCAAATTATTTTTGGTTAAAGAATCTGCTCAGCGATATTATGACTCGAATTGCTTTTTCTAGAAATGTCAGAAAGCTAAGTCATATAAGTCATACAAGTAAAGATATCTATTGCTTGCTCAGAAAAAGAAAAAATGTGAACTGGGAGTGGATTGATGATCAAATTGAATCCTGGGTCGCAAACACTAATTCGATTCATGAGGAAGAAAGCAAATTTTTGGTTCAGCTAGCCTCATTAACCACAGAAAAAAGCGTTCTATTGAGTCTGACTCATAGTGATCATTTATCAAAGAATGACGCTGGTTATCAAATCCTTGAACAACCGGGAGCACGTTACTTACGAGACTTAGTTGACATTCAGCAAAAGCATTTAATGAATTATGAGTTCAATACAGCCTGTTTTGCAGAAAGACGTCTATTCCTTGCTCATTCTCAGACAATCACTTATTCACAAAGGGCTCATTTCCCATCTCACGGAAAACCCTTTTCGCTACGCTTAGACCTATCTCCCTCTAGGGGTAGTTTAGTTATAGGTTCTATAGGAACTGGACGATCTTATTTGGT